AATACGTTCCAGAAAACCCCACTTGAATACATTTGATTTTTTTACCTTTACCGACAAAAACCCGCGCTCAAAAACTATTTATTTTGAGCACGGGTTTTTCTGGTCCAAGTTTATCTTGTTTTTACCATGAATAATTTTCCTTGGTTAACGCTAGTTGTAGTTTTGCCAATATTCGCGGGTTCCTTAATTTTCTTTCTCCCTCATAGAGGAAATAAGATAATTCGGTGGTATACTATAGGTATATGCATAATAGAACTCCTTCTAACAACCTATGCATTCGGTTATCGTTTCCAATTGGATGATCCATTAATGCAACTGACAGAGGATTATAAATGGATCGATTTTTTTGATTTTTACTGGAGATTGGGAATAGATGGAATTTCTATAGGACCCATTTTACTGACAGGATTTATCACAACTTTAGCTACTTTAGCGGCTCGGCCGATTACTCGAGATTCCCGACTATTCCATTTTCTGATGTTAGCAATGTATAGCGGTCAAATAGGACCATTTTCTTCTCGAGACCTTTTACTTTTTTTCATCATGTGGGAGTTAGAATTAATTCCAGTTTATCTACTTCTATCCATGTGGGGGGGAAAGAAACGTTTGTATTCAGCTACAAAATTTATTTTGTACACTGCAGGAAGTTCCGTTTTTTTATTAATGGGAGTTTTGGGTATTGGTTTATATGGTTCCAATGAACCAACATTAAATTTTGAAACATCAGCTAATCAATCGTATCCTGTAGCACTGGAAATAATATTCTATATTGGATTTCTTATTGCTTTTGCTGTCAAATCACCGATCATACCCTTACATACATGGTTACCAGACACCCATGGAGAGGCACATTACAGTACTTGTATGCTTTTAGCCGGAATCTTATTAAAAATGGGAGCGTATGGATTGGTTCGGATCAATATGGAATTATTACCCCACGCCCATTCTATATTCTCTCCCTGGTTGATTATAGTAGGCACAATTCAAATAATCTATGCAGCTTCAACATCTCCCGGTCAGCGTAATTTAAAAAAAAGAATAGCCTACTCTTCTGTATCTCATATGGGTTTCATAATTATAGGAATTGGTTCTATAAGCGATACAGGACTCAACGGAGCCATTTTACAAATAATCTCTCACGGATTTATTGGCGCTGCGCTTTTTTTCTTGGCCGGAACGAGTTATGATAGAATACGTCTTGTTTATCTCGACGAAATGGGCGGAATGGCTATCGCAATTCCAAAAATATTCACGACTTTCAGTATCTTATCAATGGCTTCTCTTGCATTACCGGGCATGAGCGGTTTTGTTGCCGAATTGTTAGTTTTTTTTGGAATACTTACTAGTCAAAAATATCTTTTAATGACAAAAATATTAATTACTTTTGTAATGGCAATTGGAATGATATTAACTCCTATTTATTCATTATCTATGTTACGCCAGATGTTCTATGGATACAAGCTTTTTAATGCCCCAAACTCTTATTTTTTTGATTCTGGACCGCGAGAATTATTTGTTTCGATCTCTATCCTTTTACCTGTAATAGGTATTGGTGTTTATCCCGATTTCGTTTTATCATTATCAGTTGACAAGGTCGAAGCTATTATATCCAATTATTTTTTTCGATAGTTTTTGTGAGTAAACCAAAAAATGAAACTGAAATCCCATGATTTTTAAAATGGTTGATTGTACAATAAAAAAATGAGTCTTTTCTATTCTTTTAAGTAAAATAAATAAATTGGAATTCTATTATAACTAAATATCTTTTGAATTTGTGAGAACCATTTGAATCAAGTAATGGAAATGATTCAAATGGTTCTTGATTGTTTACATGAAGTTTTCGTATATATACCTGTATGCCGTCCTATGTTTCTATTCGTCAAGTCTTTTATTCAATTAGATGTTAATGTAAATGAACCATAACTATGCAACCCTATTCCTAATAGATTAACCCCAAAATAGCATATCCAAATTATAAGAAAGCCCATTGAGGCCACAATTGCAGAATTTACACTTTCAAAATTTTTATTTGTTCTAATATGTAAATAAATAGCGAATATGGTCCAAGTAATAAATGCCCAAGTCTCCTTTGGATCCCAATTCCAATATGATCCCCATGCTTCATTAGCCCATACTGCTCCCGAAAGAATACCTACGGTTAAAAGGATAAACCCTAGACTAATAATACGATAACTCCAACGATCCAATTGTTGAATCAATTGATACCTGTAATAATTTTGAGACGAAATAAAAGAAGTGTTTCGTAAGACATTGTTTCTTTCGTTCACGTATTGAATCTCACTAAAGTAAACTGACTCATTTTCGAAATTATTGCTTTTACTAAAAATCCTTATGAATTTTCGAAATGTAATGACTAGAAGAGCTAGTGATAATAATGATCCACACAAAAGAGCTGCATAGCTCAATACCATCATACTTACGTGCATCATTAACCAATGGGATTGGAGAGCGGGTACTAATATCGCGGATTGATGCATTTCAGTTAAAAGACCCGAAGTAGCAAAACCTTGAGTAAAAATAGCACTTGGCGCGGTTATTGCGCTTAAATGGTTTTTATGTTTTTTAAAATACGGAATAATATGAATAATGGAAAAACTCCACGAAAGAAAAATTAATGATTCATATAAATCACTTAATGGTAAATGCCTCAAATACATCCAACGAGTAACTAATAATCCTGTTATGCAGAAAAAAGTAGCTATCATCCCCTTTTCTGACGAATCATCTAGTCCTACGATTTCATCGACTAATAAAATTATCAAACGAATTGTAATTACAATTGAAACGATCGAAAAGGATATATGAGTTAATATATGCTCTAAAGTTGAAAATATCATAAAAATTATTAAATTAATAAGGGCGTCCCTCAATTATAGGAATTGAAATCGGGAATTGAATTCATTATAGGACTTACTCTTTTAGAAGATGCCATGCCGCCACTCGGACTCGAACCGAGATGCTCTAGCACTGCTTCCTAAGAGCAGCGTGTCTACCGATTTCACCATAGCGGCTTATTCGAAATCATAATAACCTATTTTTATTCAATCGTCGAGCTTGAAGGAGTTAATTCAATCCAATATTTTTTTTTAGGAAACCATTCAAATTGATGAATAAAAACTTGTTTAAAAATTAGGGATTAAAACGTTTTCGTTAACGTTAAGAATATTTATTTTTCTTATTATTATCTTTTTATTTAGTTATTTAGTATTTTAGGATGTCAATTTTATTTAACTGAACTAACAATGTATTTTTTCGTAGGCTATTACTTTATGCTCTCCTAAAACTAAAATGTAACAGTTGTAACTAGATAATTTTTACTTCAATCCCTGGATATAAGTAAAAAAAATGTTCTGCCTCGTTTGCATTTTTTAATGATTAATTTCTTTTATCATTTATTTTATTAATTTATTTTATTAATCTAAAATAAAAAATTCATTTTATCGATTAATAAAAAAATAGAATTTTTATATAACACAATTTCAGCGATACACTCAAAAGATTTATGTAAATATTTGCATAGTTAGGTTGCCTTAGGATTTTTTGTTGTGTAGAGAATTTGCGTTAAGATTTAGCAAACCCATTAAGTTAGGTATTTGGGATGGTCGTATCAATCATATAAAAAAATTTCGTATAGAAATTGTACCGTACTTCAAAATATTTTCTAAATTTTTTAATTAATATATATATATTATATCTTGATCGATCTTCCAATCGAAACATAGGATCTAAAATAGATCACTCAAAATTGGCGCATTCGTCATATAACTACCTAAAAATGTAAACGGGGCTTTTATTAATTTAATTGGGTTTAAGGAATTTATATAGTGATAATAATTTCTAAAACCCAAAATAATGGTTTAAAAGATTATAAAAAACATTTTAAACTTAATCAACTTAATCAATTAGTTTCAACGACCTCTTCTTTATAATAGAAAATCTAAAATATAACTAAAAAAAAAATTATTTTTATTATTGAGTAAGGGCGATGGGGAAAGTGATAATCCCCATCCGGAAAATGATAAAACATACTAAAATGAAAGGCGAAACCTTGCGCTTGCGTTTACCCTTTTTTCAAACAAAAAAGTACCATTCATTTTTAGAATTCAGTAGACAACAGAATTCTTATCTATATCAGAAACGAAAGAAAAATTTGGCTTCAAATTAAAGTAAAACAAATTCAATTTTATATTCGTTTAAATTAAAACATTATGAGACTAATTCTTTTTTATTTATTTTATTTTTAATGTATATTGTTTATATTGTAATTTATCTTATATATTAATATATATTCTTTTACTATACTATTTTTACTATACTATTATGATGTTAATATTAATTATAATTGATAAATATTAATTATAATTGATAAATATTATTTATCATTTTTATAACTTATAAATCTTATAAATAAACTATAAACAAAATTATATCACTTTTTTAGTTATTAGAACGATTCAGATTATTTATTTGTTACACAAAAAAAACTTTTAGAACTCCCGGTAGAAAGAGATTTCGCTAACGAAAAAGCTTTCAATGCTGCCCTATATCCCTTCCTTTTCCAAATATTTTTACGAATACGTTTTTTTGAAATAGAGGTGCGCTTTTTTGGAACTGCCATTAAAAAGTTATAATAGGTTTTTCGGTTGGATGTGAAAGACATCTATTGTTCAAAATCAATTGTTCTTTACTATTCTCTATCTATTTTTTCTCTAAATTAGACTCCAAAAAAAAAGGGGGGGGTAAAAATCACATAAAATATTAATAAGAACGGTAAGGTACACTATGCCAAATAGATTGAAGTTGATAAAATAAAAAAAAATAATAAAAAAAAAAAAAAAAAAAAGAAAGATTGTCCGTTTCGTTTTCTTTCTATTTTCATCGTGTTACATTTATACATGTAATAAAAAAATCTAAAAGTTTAATAACCCAATCCTTCTCCCGCTTAATTAAAAAAAAAAAAACTTTAATAATTTTTTCTATTATTCTATTATATTAATTAATTTAATATTAATTTAATTGGTCAAGCTCGAAGAAAGAGTCCACAAAATTTTAATTATCAAATGAGACTAGTAGTTAATCTGTTAAAGGATACAAAATACATAATTTAAAGGCATTTTATTTGCCCCCTTTTTTTTCCGTAAAATTAAAGTGTTGGATATCATAGCATTTCCTACAAATAGCTTTTATTGTAATGGAAGACAAACAATTAGTTACAAAACAAATTGGTTAATGATTCTAAATAACCGAATTACAATAAATAGTTTTAGTTATGGGCTTTATGATTCATATCAAATACTGTTTTTGGTATAATTATTTATCCTTGTTCTATAGATATAAAAAAATTATTGTAATACGTAATAATTAAAATGAAAATTCTAATTTTCATTTTTTATCTTCATAAAATTTTATTTAAAAATTTGAATTTAATATTAACAATTCAGTATTAATAAAATTAAATACGTATTTCTTTTTCACTAGTGACTTATTTATATCATTTGACCAATTATAACCTCTTGATTTTAAATATTTGAAGTAGTTTGGAAAGATTCAGAATAATTAAGGCTAGAAAATTCTATTTAAGTTTTATTTTATATATCTTAATTTTTTTTTATTAACCGACCCCTTTCAAAAGAAAAGAAATAAGAACCGGTGACTTAGAAACAATTAATTAAGATAAATTTTTTTTTTATTTTTTTTATGGAATATACATATCAATATTCATGGATTATACCTTTCATTCCACTTCCAGTTCCTATCTTAATTGGAACAGGACTTCTACTTTTTCCAACGGCAACAAAAAATCTTCGCCGTATGTGGGCTTTTCCTAGTGTTTTATTATTAAGTATAGTTATGGTTTTTTCAGCCCTTTTTTCTATTCAGCAAATAAATAATAATTCTGTCTATCAATATGTATGGTCTTGGACCATCAATAATGATTTTTCTTTAGAATTTGGCTGCTTGGTTGATCCACTTACTTCTATTATGTCGATATTAATCACTACTGTTGGAATTATGGTTCTTATTTATAGTGACAATTATATGTCTCATGATCAGGGATATTTGAGATTTTTTGCTTATATGAGTTTTTCCAATACTTCAATGTTGGGATTAGTTACTAGTTCTAATTTGATACAAATTTATATTTTTTGGGAATTAGTTGGAGTGTGTTCTTATCTATTAATAGGTTTTTGGTTCACACGACCCAGTGCCGCGAATGCTTGTCAAAAAGCGTTTGTAACTAATCGTGTCGGGGATTTTGGTTTATTATTAGGAATTTTGGGTTTTTATTGGATAACAGGTAGTTTCGAATTTCGGGATTTGTTTGAAATATTCAATAACTTGGTTTATAATAATGAAGTTAATTTTTTATTTGTTACTTTATGCGCCTCCCTATTATTTGCCGGCGCTGTTGCTAAATCCGCCCAATTTCCCCTTCATGTATGGTTACCTGATGCCATGGAAGGGCCTACCCCCATTTCGGCTCTTATACATGCCGCTACTATGGTAGCAGCAGGAATTTTTCTTGTAGCTCGGCTTCTTCCTCTTTTCATAGTTATACCTTACATTCTAAATCTAATAGCTTTGATAGGTATAATAACATTATTTTTAGGAGCCACTTTAGCTCTTGCTCAAAAAGATATTAAGAAAAGCTTAGCTTATTCTACAATGTCTCAATTGGGTTATATGATGTTAGCTCTAGGTATGGGGTCTTATCGAGCTGCTTTATTTCATTTGATTACTCATGCTTATTCGAAGGCATTGTTGTTCTTAGGATCTGGATCAATTATTCATGCGATGGAAGCTATTGTTGGATATTCTCCAGATAAAAGTCAGAATATGGTTCTTATGGGCGGTTTAAGAAAACATGTACCAATTACAAAAACTGCTTTTTTATTGGGTACACTTTCTCTTTCTGGTATTCCACCCCTTGCTTGTTTTTGGTCCAAAGATGAAATTCTTAATGATAGTTGGTTGTATTCACCTATTTTTGCAATAATAGCTTGGTCCACAGCAGGATTAACTGCATTTTATATGTTTCGGATCTATTTACTTGCTTTTGAAGGACATTTAAACGTTTATTTTCAAACTTACAGTGGCAAAAAAAGTAGTTCGTTCTATTCAATGTCTCTATGGGGTAAAGATAAAGAAGGACCCGAAATTATTAAAAAAAATTTGCGTTTATTATATTTATTAACGACGAAAAACAATGAAAAAACTTATTTTTTAAACACATATCGAATTAATAGTAATGAAAATAGTAATGAAAATGTAAGAAGCACGGTGCAGCCTTTTATTAGTATTACTCGTTTTGGCACTAAAAGCACTTTCTCATATCCCCATGAGTCAGACAATACTATGTTATTTCCGATGCTTGTATTAGTTTTATTTACGTTGTTCGTTGGAGTCATAGGAATTCCTTTCTTCAATCAGGAAGGAATAGATTTGGATATATTATCCAAATTGTTAAGTTCATCCATA